TACATTTATAGGGCCATTTGTAGTGGGGAAAGTCGAAATAGTAGTGAAAACGAGGGTTCCAGTAGACGAACTCGCACAAAGGGCAGTGATTTAACTATAAGAGAAAGTTCTAATGATCTCGAGGTAACTCAAAAATACAAGCATTTGTGGGTTCAATGCGAAAATTGTTATGGATTAAATTATAAGAAATTTTTGAAATCAAAAATGAATATTTGTGAACAATGTGGATATCATTTGAAAATGAGTAGTTCGGATAGAATTGAACTTTTGATCGATCCGGGTACTTGGGATCCTATGGATGAAGACATGGTCTCTCTGGATCCCATTGAATTTCATTCGGAGGAGGAGCCTTATAAAGATCGTATTGATTCTTATCAAAGAAAGACAGGATTAACCGAGGCTGTTCAAACAGGCATAGGCCAACTAAACGGCATTCCCGTAGCAATTGGGGTTATGGATTTTCAGTTTATGGGGGGTAGTATGGGATCCGTAGTCGGAGAGAAAATCACCCGTTTGATTGAACACGCTGCCAATCAAAATTTACCTCTTATTATAGTGTGTGCTTCTGGGGGGGCGCGCATGCAGGAAGGAAGTTTGAGCTTGATGCAAATGGCTAAAATCTCGTCTGCTTTATATGATTATCAATTAAATAAAAAATTATTTTATGTATCAATCCTTACATCTCCGACAACTGGTGGAGTGACAGCTAGTTTTGGTATGTTGGGGGATCTCATTATTGCCGAACCCAATGCCTACATTGCATTTGCAGGTAAAAGAGTAATTGAACAAACATTGAATAAAACAGTACCCGAAGGTTCACAAGCAGCTGAATACTTATTCCAGAAGGGTTTATTCGACCTAATTGTACCACGTAATCTTTTAAAAAGCGTTCTGAGTGAGTTATTTAAGCTCCACGCCTTTTTTCCTTTGAATTAAAAGTCAAGCAAAATCAAGTAGAGCACTAAGTTCAATTATTTTTTTTTGTGTTTGTAGCAAAAAGTAGTTAGTTTATCGGAATCAAAGTAAATAAGATAATAATGGCCTTTTCTTTGGTGATAGAAGATCGAATTGTAGAAAGAATCAAAACTAAAGTTGAGGATAACTCTTTTTTTGACCTATATTCCTGATTACGAATCGAGAAGCCTTTATCACCAAGAGTGAGTTCTTCCTTTCGTGAAATTAGGAAAATAAAACGAATTTGTTCTTGTCTTAGGTATATAATTTGAAATTTAAATATAGATAATAGAGTTTTGTATTTTTCTCTATCTCCCGAAAAACCATTTTAGCTAAAAATTCATGTTGGGTCGGATTCGAACGAATCTTTCGATAATCGGTAAAAAACTCTTTATCTATTTTTCGAAAATTAGAAGACAAGAACAAAAGACAAAGAAATGAAGAAAAATAATAAAGTTTATTATCATACATATCTTTCTCATGTAGGAGATGAATAAGTCCATTTATTTAGTTCTACAGTTCTACATTCTTTGCACTTATTCTTATTATACGTACTCAGTTAGATTTAGATATATAGATACTTAGATCTATACTAAGAATTTAAAATTCTTCAAATTCTATTAATAATAAATATTATCTAATTAGAATTCAAATTCTTAATTTAATTATAATTATTACAAGATATCTTTATTTATATAATAATAATAACAGATACAAATAGTAAATCGAGGTACCCCTTCTATGACAAATTTGAACCTTCCATCTATTTTTGTGCCGTTAGTAGGCCTAGTCTTTCCGGCAATTGCAATGGCTTCTTTATTTCTTCATGTTCAAAAAAACAAGATTGTTTAGATCCGCCGGGACCCAATCTCATCCATTTTTTTTTTTGAAAACGTGGACTTGTATCATAACACGGATATCTATTTATTGGAATATAGTATAACATGTGATTTCCGCCGAACATAAAGGAAAAAACTCTTATGCCCGCAGAAACATGATATATGGATATATCAATTCTAGCAATTTTCAAATAGATCAGGATCTCTGGATGGCTGAAATGGAGTCGTTGAATCTATATGTATATCGATATGTATAGTGGAATCGTATTAAATAAAGAGTATGTTATTATTTTAGATTTAACCAATTTGATGAATTACTCCTAAAGGTTGACATCAAACTAGTGCTAGTTCACCTCAAACTAGTGCTAGTTGATGAGAGTTACTTCGGAAACAAAAAAGTAAAGTCAAATTTCTCTGGGGTATTATCTCAATTCCAATAAAATGCAATCGAGTAAAGTATGACTTGGCGATCAGACGATATATGGATAGAACTTATAACGGGGTCTCGAAAAATAAGTAATTTCTGCTGGGCCTTTATCCTTTTTTTAGGTTCATTAGGCTTCTTATTAGTTGGAACTTCCAGTTATCTTGGTAGAAATTTGCTATCTTTTTTTCCGCCTCAGCAAATCATTTTTTTTCCACAAGGAATCGTGATGTCTTTCTACGGAATTGCGGGTCTCTTTATCAGCTCTTATTTGTGGTGCACA